TTTCCATGGTTTCATTAATGGAAATTCTTTGATGTAGTGAGTAATAGGCTCTGGTTGTTCACCGTTCAAGAATTCTTGTTTAGGCAGTTCATATCATCCATACATAGTGTTTTGATCTAAGATTTCAATTCTTCCATGCTTCAGCATATTGCTCCATGGAGCTAAGGTCCAAAATATGGAATAAACAAGTGTTTCCACGACTCTACCACCCGGCCAATTCTGTTCCACTTAATCCCCTTTTCATGGCCACATATCTTTACGGCTAAGGAATGGGAAATCTTTCCCCTGTTACATGAATCAAATATTTCATTTCATCCGGGAAAAGCCATCTCTTTCTCCACAATGTCTTTGCCATTTGATCCAATAGCGTTCCGTTAGATAGGAAGAGATTTGATAAATACTGATAACTCTCGGATGGAGTATTAGAACGGAAAGATCCATTAGATAATGAACTATTGGTTCTAAGCCATCTCTGGCGATGAATCAACAATTCGAAGTGCTTTTCTTGCGTATTCTTGATGAACCAGTGTCTAGATATAGATGTAGAAGAATTTGTTTGGGAAGTAATAAGCCCCTTTGACATCTCTTCATCTGCAAAGAATTCTCGACGCGAAAACACAGAGACAAAGGGCTGATCTTTGAATAGGAAAAAGAATGGATCTGCAGGGTCCCAAATGAATTGGCTTATTCGAAAAAAGCCTTGTTCTTTGGACGATCTATCTCGTGTCTGGTACTGCATGGTTCCACTCTGCAAGAACTCCGAATCATTCTCTTGAAGCTCATCCTTTTTATGATAAATGATCCGCTTGCCCCGAAATGACCCGGCCCAATAGGGAAATCCCAATTCAGTGGACCTTTCGATACAATCAAATAGATTGCCACAAGGGCGCCATATTCTAGGAGCCCAAACTATGTGATTGAATAAATCCTCCTCTATCTGTTGCGGGTCGAGGGCCCCTTCCCCTTCTTCAAACTCCGATTCGTATTTTTCATAGAAAAATCTCTGATCAACGATAGAAAAAGATCCATTTTGCATCATATCTAACGGATTCCTTGGTTCGGACCGAAGAAGTAATGTCACTCGATTATTATCAAACTGACTGCAATCCTTTTCTGTCCGTGAGGATCCCGCCAGAGCGCCTTCTACTTCTAATAGGCCACGAACTAGATCAGAAGCATTCTCAACGAATCCATAAGAAGTGATCCTATTTTTTTCACCGGATCCGGGTCCGGGTGAAGACCAAAGATCTTGAGCGACCAATCCGGCAGAACAACTCAAAAGATAAAGAAGTATCGTTAATTTCTTCATGCTCGTTCCAAGTTTGAAGTACCATTTGTACAAATAGGAATCTCCTTCCTTACACGATTTCTTCTTCATATAGATAGATATAGGATCTATGGGGCAATTACTTAGAAGTACATTTTGTGCAACAGCCCTTCCTATCTGATAGAAAAAGAACCCATGATCCTGAACCGATCTTACCTGGGATCGCAAATCCCAAGTTTGTCTATGAAGAGCGGATCTAATTGTATTAGTTTCTATAATTGATTTCTTCTGTGTAATACTAATTGATAGGGCCTCATTGATAAGTGCTACAAGATCTCGTGCATTAGAACCCATGGTTATGGACCCGAATCCGTTAGTATGGAACATTTTCTTTTCCAAGTGAAATCCCCTAGTATATGAAAGAATGAAAAAGTGCTTTCGTTGTTGTGGAATAAGAAGCCTTCGTATCTTAATGCATGTATTTAATTTATTCGGAGCTATTAGAGCGGGATCCACTTTTTGGGGAATATGAGTCGAAGCAATAACAAGAATATTTCTAGTGGAACATCTTTCACAATCCCTGGAGAGATAGTTCTCTAATAGACCGAGGGATAAGTAATTCGACTCATTCACATACAGATCATGAATGTTTGGAATCCATATTATGCAAGGAGACATTGCTTTTGCTAATTCGAATTGAAGGGTGATATCAAATCGGTCTATTTTCGGCGTCATATACATAGTTAGCACATTCGTCATAGTTAGCAGCTCCGTATCAAGGTCATCATCAATATCGTCACTATCATCAATATGGATATCGTCACTATCATCAATATCATCAATAAGATACTCTTTAGGCTTGTCATCCAGGAACTTGTTCGGAAATACCGTAATGAAAGGAACATAGGAGTTTGCCGCTAGGTTTTTGACCAAATAGGATCGTCCAGTTCCTATAGAACCTATCACTAAAATACCCCTAGAAGGGGATAGGGCTAAGCGGAGCGAAAAGGGTTTTCCATGAGATGGGAAATGAAAACTATTAGCCCCACACGAGGTTTGTGAATAAGTGATTGTCTGATAATGAGCAAGGAATATCCGTCTTTCTGCTAAACAGAATCTATTGAACTCATAATTCATTAGATACTTTTTCTGAATGTCAACTAAGTATCGTAAGTAAATTGATCCCGGTTGTTCAATCATTTGATAACCCGAGTCATTCTTTGATAAAGGATC